TCGCATGAACAGTCGTTAACCACTACTAAGAAACATCCCGGTATTTAGTCATTCGAAGTTTTTTTTATATTCGAATATAAAATTATTTTAATAAAATAATATAGAATATTTCTATATTTTTCTTTTTTTTTTATTTTCTCTTATTATTATTAAATATTAAAATTATTATTATATTAAAATCTTTTTTATTTTATTTGTTTTAATAGAATTTGCTTTAATAAAAAGAAATCTATTCTCTACTGTATCTGTACTCTATATTTTTTATTCCTACGAAATGCCAGACAAACTAGAATGATCTGAGAAGGGATATAATGAAATTCTTTGATTGGTTCTTCCCAGAAGAATTATTCAATTTTCTTTTAATAATGACCCAAGATGAATTCTAACAACTCAAAAATTAGAAAAAAAAATTTTCTTTTTTTATTCGAAACGCCCCGTGATCTTCAACCAATTATGCGCTTCAATATAATTACCAGGAGTAAGCGTTATAGCCTGTTTCCAATACTCAGCGGCTTGATCAAACCAAGCCTCTGCAATTTCAGAATCCCCCTGTCGAATGGCCTGTTCTCCTCGGTCGGAATAGGTAAGTCAATTCCTTTCCTTAGAACCGTACTTGAGAGTTTCCTACCTCATACGGCTCCTCAGTCAATTCTTTTGGTATCAGTATCCTTTTTATCTTTCAAACTGAATGAGATTTCTTATAGATGTATCCCACTATTCGGGGTAACCAAAAGAAGTTAATCGCATGAGTTTCAAACTTTTATATTGATTAATAATCAGTTTTATCTTTTCTCCCACCTGCAGAAAAATAAGGCATAGAATAGGTATTTACTCCTATCGTTAGTATTTTCTTCAAGGTAACTATCTCGGTTTCATATCGAGATTTATTTTCATATCGAAACTTATATAGAATCTTTGAAAAAGTCTTTCCTTCCATAAGTAAGAAAGAAAAGACTTACTATCTTTGGGATCTGATCCTACACCGCCGCTCAATACCTTAGTGGATTGACTCTATTACATAAGTAAATTCCTAACTTTTTTCTATCTTATTCTTATATATAGGCATAAGTAAGCAGCTCTTTTATTAATGTATTGGCCAAAAACCTCATTAATTAATCTTTACGGTGCTTTCTTTCTATCAATTAGATTTTTTATCCATAGACATAGAAAAAAGTGTATAGGCATATCTTATTTCTTCATATTTGTATGTAATATATATGTATGAAGGTTCTTTTTTTGCTACAGCTCATAAAAATCGTTGTTTTGGACGATGCATATGCAGCGAGCCCATTTTTTTTTAGTATTTACGAGTGGATTTGGTATTCTTTTTTCTTTCTATAGTGGAGATAGTCGCACGTAATGACAGATCACTGCCATATTATTAAAAGCTTGTGGTAAGAATGGGTTTCGTTCTAGTGCCCTAAAATAATATTCTAAAGCTTTCGTATGTTCTCCATTACTTGTATGGATAAGGCCTATATTATAGAGTATATAACTTCGATCGTAGGGATCGATTTCTAGTCGCATAGCTTCATAATAATTCTGTAAAGCTTCCGCATAATTTCCTTCGGATTGAGCCGACATCCGTTACGGTCGTTATTCGATTCAAAGAATCTCCGTTCCAGAACCGTACGTGAAATTTTCATCTCATACGGCTCCTCCCTTAAATATACATAATGAGAATAGATAAAAAATACATAGAATCAAAAGGAATTGAAATATTCTCATTATGAACTGAGCGGGGCTAGTGTTTTTACAAAAAATCTCTAGCCAACCTTCTTGAGCAAGAGCTTTTACTAATATCAAGTGTCTTGTTACTAAATATAAAAGGAGAACCCCAACAATTCCTTTGTCCTCAACGCTTCCTAATTTCCAGGAAATAGTCATTTCAACAGTCTTCGATGGTTATATGGGTATCCAATGTACGAACGAGATGGATGTTTGTTGTCCCAACCATTTTTTAGTCCCAGTCCAGATAAGAAAGGGGAATAGGTAGATAATTTTTAACAAAGCTTTCGTGTTGTCGATTACTAGATGTAGTGCTTCTTCCCCTATGCCGCCTATTGGTACTATAATTACTAGGAAGTAGATTGACCTTTAATCTTTAATATAGAACACATAGGCGTAACCTTTCGCTCAATACTAAAATCGATAAATGAAGCATAGTATCTGAGGCTGCATTAATCGGGGATACACGACAGAAGGAATTGTTCTATTTCTAAACTTCACCTTCAACAAGCGTAGGTTTATTTCTATAAATATAGAATAAGAATATTTTTTATTTGCTATCCCGAATCGTGTGCCTTTTTCGTAAAACTAGGAGCAGTAAAATTAACTAAAATAAAAAAAAATCAAATCACACCATCTCTATAATAAGTAAATGCCTCTTTTTCTCCTGAAGTTGTCGGAATTATTCGTAATAAGATATTGGCCACAATTGAAAAGGTCTTATCAATAAAATTTCCATTTATCCGCGATTTCGGCATAGGTATCAATCCATTCTCTAATTTTCCCTTGTGGGAAAATGATTCCACAAACAAAGGATTTGTACAGTACGAAGTAACATAAAAACAGATTCATTTCTAAACAAAAGAAATTTACATAAACATACGAACCTTCATACTAAATAGATTTTTTTTTATTTTTTTTTTATTCCAAATACTCAAATCTTTTTCAAAACTCAATAATAAATAGTTGAATACCATCCGAAGTCATCAAAATCCTATCATCAAAATCCTATCCTATGTAGTAGTATAGCAACTATTCCGATTTCATTGAAGCGGAAGAATCAAGGAATTTTTTCGATTAGGTCAAAAAAAAAAAGGTTTTGATTGAATTATGATCTAAAAAGTAAGGGTATCCAAAGAAGAAAAGAAAAAGAATCAAATAATCATTCTATAATGGAAATAGAATAACCATTTTTTTTTGTTGTATCCATAGCAAGTATACACTATAACAATTTAATAGAAATATCCATGGTACGATTCATTAATTTGTAATAGATCGATGAGATAAGGGATTTGTTGGTGATAACTTGAAAACTAGAAAGAAATTTTCGAATTTTTATGGAATTGTAGTCTAAATCGAAATAGAAATAGACTATAGTCGAAAAGTATCCATTAATCATACATGGTCTAAAAAACATAAACTAATCAATCAGTTGATTCGTTCCAATTCATTGATTTAATCCGGTCTATTTAGTGGTACCTATCCAAACCAAACAAAAATATAATAAAAAATAAAAAGAAATAGAATATGAAAATTCTAGTAATGTCTCGCTATTTTTTTGGTTTCTGAGTCATAATCGTTCTTGTATTGTGTAGGAAAGATGGCCGAGTGGTTCAAGGCGTAGCATTGGAACTGCTATGTAGGCTTTTGTTTACCGAGGGTTCGAATCCCTCTCTTTCCGTACTTTTCACCTAATTCGTCAACCTTCCCTAACCGTAACAAATCAAACAACAAGAAATACCGTTACGTTATTAGAACCTTAGGTCCTTCTTTTTTTTATTTTGATATATTATATTTCTAGCAATACGTAAAATACTAGAAAGAATGGACAAAGAATTAAAATCTTTCTGCCGATCTACGATACATGAATAGTCAAAATCCGGGACGGGGTAAGATATATGAGTGAGAAAAATCCGGATTAAACCCCTGACTTTAAAAACTTTAAGTAAATGAATTTAGTTTGGTGAAAGAAAGGGGTCAAATTGCCCGAACTCTTTGTATTTTATGTATTCTATTTAGGGTTAAGTTTGACGGGAATAATATTCTACCACTAGCAATTCATTTATTTTCAACCCAATCCACTTACTATCTATTATTTGATTGACTAATCCCTTATACGGAAATGGGTGAAGAGTCAAATGTTTGGGCAATTCCTCACGGGGGGATGAATCCAGATAATTTTGAATTAGAGCTCTGGATTTTTGTTCATCCCTCGCCATAATAGTATCTTGGGGTTTGCAACGATAACTTGGTATATCTATTATACGACCATTAACTAAAATATGTCTATGGTTAACTAATTGACGGGCTCCGGGAATAGTCGGAGCCATACCCAAGCGAAAAAGGATGTTATCCAAACGCATTTCAAGTAATTGGAGTAAAACCTGACCTGTTGACCCTTTGGCTTTTCTGGCGATACGAACATATTTAAGTAATTGTCGTTCAGTAATACCATAATGAAAACGTAATTTTTGTTTTTCTTCTAGACGAATACGATATTGAGATCTTTTCCCGGGACGCGGTTGGTTTCTAAGATCACTTCCGGCTCTAGGCCTTTTATTAGTTAATCCGGGTAAAGCCCCTAGACGACGTATTTTTTTGAAACGAGGCCCTCGGTAACGCGACATAAAGACTCCTTAATTTTTAAATTTTTCTTTTTTTTTTATTTTATAATTTATATATATATTTCATTTAAAAAAAACCTAAATTAAATAAAACTCAATAATGAAATGAAGTGTATAAATATCATATACGAACCCAGTTTTGTATTTTGTATTATATATATATTTTTGTATTAAATATTAAAATAAATTTGTATTAAAATAAAAAAATGAATGTAAGTAAAAAAAAAACAAAAAATAAAGGGGGGGGTAAAGCTCGGCAGACCAAATCAGGAAAAAGACTCTTTTTTTTCCTTTTTTCATAGTTGGAAATTTCTACGACATAACAGAATAAGTTAGTAACTTTTTTAACTTTTTGAAAAAAGGAAAGGGCGACTTTATTTTTTGTTTTTTGATTTCAAAAAATTATCCATCATGTAAAATAAATAAATTGAACAAATAAATAAAAAAAAGCCAGCTATCGGAGTCGAACCGATGACCATCGCATTACAAATGCGATGCTCTAACCTCTGAGCTAAGCGGGCTCACATAAATTCTACATGTATAGAAATTCAATAAATAAACTCTATTTTAGTTTAGGCTTAGCTATTTTTTTTATTTTCAAATATATAAATCTAATCTTTTTTGTCTTTTCGTCTAGAATAATTCGAT